TACTGCTTGTAACGGAAACGGATATGTGTAATAGAAAGTTTGAAACTTTTTAACTTAATCCTATGATTCCAATCTTCTCTGAAGATAAGAAAAAATAGAAATCCGAAAGCTATTCTTTGTGGTTATAATGCCAAAATATCAAGTCGGCTCACTCGTATTTATCTTGTTTATCTTGATCCTTACTTACAGGCCTCTTGAATATTCTATTATTTATTTCATTTTTTGATTTGTGTGTGTAATGCGATTTTACTGCTGTCTTATTTATTATTATTATTATTGATTGATTGATAGGAATTCTCTTGTTAAGACCATATGAATCAATTAAAAAAACCTCAGATTCATACCAGAACCACGATGATTCAAAAAAAACCTTTAATTTAATCGAAGTCCAAAAATTCCCTGAGTAAGAACTGCTGGATCATCACTTATTCAATGAATAGATATAATGAAAAAATCCAAAGAAACGTTTGTCCTTTGATCAAAAAAAAGAAAAGCGGCGGAAGTTTGAAAGAATCAAAATCTTTTGATTTATTCTTCTAACTCTTTGAAAAATTATTTTAGTCCGGTTGCGAGGTCTAAATATGAAGTATGAATCATAGTTTTAATACTTTAGAACCTATTTTCTATATTCCGTGCTCCAGATACTAGAATAAATATCTGACGGGGTAAAACCATCTCTATCAAGATGACAGATCCATTTTTTGTTCTGTACTATCAATAGGATCAATTATAACAAGTCACACACTCATATTCCGGAAATACAGAAACAAAGAAATTCCGCGGTCGAACTACCAAAAAAAATGGAATGGGCTACAAATAAAAGATCCAAATTTTTCACTTTACTGTCTATTGAAAAGCTAGTTAGTCGGTTCTTGTGAATCTAATTCATAGAAATTCCGTCCAATAAAATGGACGAATTATAAATCTCCAAAATAATAGATAGAAATATCGCAAATAGAGTCATTGCAACACCCATCAAAGGAGTAGTTCCCCACCCCGGAGCTACTTTACCATATTCTGAATTCAATGGTTTCAATAAATCTCCTACAACAGTTCGTCTTGGACCAGATCTAGAACTACTTTCAACGGTTTGTGTAGCCATAAATCCTATTTTTTATTCATTGAGATCTGTTGACTTTGTATACCACTCCGCTGTAAATAAAGGATCTTATCCTATAGATCCATTGTGGTCTTGAAATTATATAATAATGGAAACAGCAACCCTAGTTGCCATCTCTATATCTGGTTTACTTGTAAGTTTTACTGGGTATGCCTTATATACTGCTTTTGGGCAACCCTCTCAACAACTAAGAGATCCATTCGAAGAACATGGGGACTAGTTGAAGTAATGAGCCCCCAATATTGGGATATTGGGGGCTCATTACTTCAATTGAGATAATGAAAAATCATTTCACCTTTTTTTAGTTGGAACTTTAGGGGGTTCTCTAAAAAATATAGCGAAAAAAATGATTCCTAAAGTCGAGACTAAGAGGAATGTATAAACCAATGCTTCCATAGATTTGATCGTGGTTTACAATTATAGCTTTCATACCTGTTTATTTGGGATCATCTCCCGGATAAAGAAAAAGAAAGAACAAGAGTAAAACAAAATGTAATGATTCAAATCAAGATTTATCTGGTTCCCTATGTCAAATTCAAATCACAACAACAAAAAAAAGTAGAAAAGGAACAAAAGAATGTTCTATCAGACTACCTGTCTTCTTGTAGTTGGATCTCCAAGTTTTTGGAATGCTCCAAATTCTACTTGAGTATCCAAATCTGGGTCGATACCAGCAAAAACATCTCTGAACAAGGTTCTAGCACCATGCCAAATGTGCCCGAAAAAGAAGAGCAGAGCAAACGAAGCATGTCCAAAAGTAAACCAACCCCTTGGGCTGCTACGAAAAACACCATCCGATTTCAAAGTAGCACGATCTAATTCAAAAATTTCACCCAATTGAGCACGTCTAGCATATTTTTTCACTGTAGCGGGATCACTATAACTGACTCCATTGAGTTCGCCACCATAGAACTCAACAGTTACACCTACTTGTTCGACACTATACTTCGATTCTGCCCTTCGAAAAGGAACATCGGCTCTAACAATTCCGTCTCCGTCTACCAAAACAACCGGAAATGTTTCAAAAAAAGTAGGCATACGACGTACAAAAAGTTCACGCCCCTCTTTATCTCTAAAGATAGGATGTCCTAACCAACCGACGGCTATTCCATCTCCATTGTCCATTGAACCTGCTCTAAATAACCCCCCCTTTGCCGGATTATTGCCGATGTAATCATAAAAAGCTAATTTTTCAGGAATTTTAGACCAAGCTTCTGATAAACTTTGATTTTCGGCTAGCCCAGCACCAACTCTTCGATATATTTCTTGCTGGAAGTATCCCTGATCCCATTGATAACGAGTGGGACCAAATAATTCAATCGGAGTAGTTGCTGAACCATACCACATAGTTCCAGCAACAACAAAAGCTGCAAAAAATACAGCAGCGATACTACTGGAAAGGACGGTTTCAATATTTCCCATACGCAATCCTTTGTATAGACGTTGGGGTGGACGCACACTAAGATGGAAAAGGCCCGCTAATATGCCCAATGTTCCTGCCGCAATATGATGAGACGCTATTCCACCCGGAACAAAAGGATCAAAACCTTCCACACCCCATGCGGGGTTTACGGATTGTACCCTTCCGGTTAGTCCATAAGGATCGGACACCCATATTCCAGGACCATACAATCCTGTTACATGAAATGCGCCAAAACCAAAACAAGCCACCCCTGCAAGAAATAAATGAATTCCAAAGATTTTGGGCAAATCCAAAGAAGGTTTTCCGGTACGTTCATCACAAAAGATTTCTAGATCCCAATAAACCCAATGCCAGATAGCCGCCAAAAAGCACAAACCCGAAAACACAATATGTGCCCCAGCCACACCTTCGTAACTCCAAATACCCGGATTCGTTATAGTCCCCCCTGTGATATTCCAACCGCCCCACGAATTGGTTATTCCTAAACGAGTCATGAAGGGTATAACGAACATACCCTGTCTCCACATTGGGTCAAGAACAGGGTCAGAGGGATCAAAAACTGCTAATTCATATAGAGCCATCGAACCGGCCCAACCAGCAACCAGAGCTGTATGCATTATATGGACAGAAAGCAAACGGCCGGGATCATTTAATACAACAGTATGAACACGATACCAAGGCAAACCCATGAAAGTACCCCTTATATCAACAAAAAATAGACACTATGTAACTTTATTGCACTGGAAAAAACTATACTATGGACCCTCCCCTTTCAGTAGATTATCTCGGGTAAAGGATTACTATTTGTTCTAGTTTTTTAGTAATAATGGAACAATTCTATTCGTAGGAACAAAAAGAAGCAGATCTATTCTATACCCGATAAGTAACAATACGCAATGGTGGTAGGGGGTTGACCCTATTTTATATGAGTGTTTATATCAGTGAATGCAGACATATTCATTTATCACCCCAAGGACCTATTCGTAAGAACTTTACATTATTCATTTTGTCTTCCTTTTTTATTTATGATTTATAAATACAATATGATAAAAACAAATCATTTTTAACACAATAAACCCATTCTTACGTTTCCATACCAAAGTGAGATATACGACTTCTTTTTTTCTCCATTTAATGCCCATTGGTGTTCCAAAAGTACCCTTTCGAAGTCCTGGAGAGGAAGATGCATCTTGGGTTGATATATAGTGCGACTTGTCAGATATATTGGGTCATATGGGATTTCCCCGTTCTCTCCCCCGATCGAGATATCCTCTCTTTCACCCCAAAAAAAATTGATTGAATCATCAAAAATTTGGAGCGTGAAGTGTAATGAAGTGCAATTAGATCTATTTTTTGATCTTTTTTTTGGGGGTATCCAGATTACTATTCTAAATTTAGAATAATTTATGGTTGGCTTGGTTGGACCAATAAAATGAAGCACCCAGGCTCTGTTTAGAAAAAAACCAATTGGTAATATATCTACGATTACTACTTCTATCATGTCATATATTTGACAGAAAACATGAAATAAGAAATTAAGAAAAAAAAAGAAGTCGTAGCAAAAAGACATGGTATTGCAGTATTTGTCCTATATGTGCAAATAAAAATCGGGCAGATCTTTACTCAGAGTAGAAAAGAAACCTAAAAGAATTGAAAAAGAATTGAAGAAGCCCATTCAGAAACAAGAAAATTACATTGCGATTTGGGTTCGATCTCGATGAAAACAATACATCAATGAGAAGTTAGTTCAATAAGTTTAGTACATTATTTTTTTCTTATTTTTTTTTTTTTTTTTATTTCTTAGATTCTAATAGAATATAGATTAATATAGAATATAGATAATAAAGGGGTCAAAAAGCAGTCTTTCTTGAAAAATGTAAGAAAAAGACCTTTCCTTTCGTTAGAAGTTTGAAAAAATCCATTATGAAAAAGGAAAGAGGGTTGAAATCGACACATTGATTCCTTTTTGTTTGCGATTTTTGGAGAACCGTATGCATCAAAAGATGCATGTACGGCTCTTAAGGGATAAAATTTGATCCTAATCAATCGACTTTATCGAGAAAGACTACTTTTTTTAGGCCAAGAGGTTGATAGTGAAATATCGAATCAACTTATTGGCCTTATGGTATATCTCAGTATGGAGGACGATAACAAAGATTTATATCTGTTTATAAATTCTCCGGGCGGATGGGTAATACCCGGAATAGCTATTTATGATACTATGCAATTTGTACAACCAGATGTACAGACAGTATGCATGGGATTAGCCGCTTCAATGGGATCTTTTATTTTGGCAGGAGGAGAAATTACCAAACGTCTAGCATTCCCTCACGCTTGGCGCCAATGATTCTTTTATTTGAGAAAAAAAGAAGACTATGCCTTCACCATATGAATATTAAGTAATAATAGCATGGCACTTTGAGTTCGATATGCAAATTTTTGTTTTCAAAACCATTCGATTATGTATCGAAAGAGTAGTATGAAAGAGGGGGTATTTACGATTTTATCTGATCTATCAGGAGCCTATTTCAGTGTTCAGTGTCACAAACTTTTTAGTTTTAAGTTTTCACACCGGAAAGCTTTTAACAATATTTATGTTATGAAAGAATATGAAAAAAAACAATATTTTTTTTAAACTATTTTGAAAAAAAAAAAGAAACTTTTGGATTGCTGAATAAGAGACGAGACGAAATAATAAAGCAACGGAACCATCATAGTATTTTTAAAATACTCCCAAACAAAAAGGAAGGGTGGTTATTGGATCATTTACTGATCTGGGTCTGATAGACCTAGTATATTTTCTATTTCTTTGATGAAAGGTAAAAATAAATTCCATAGTAGAGCCGTATGCAATACGCAAAAGATGCCCGTACGGTTGTTCAATTCTATCTTTGTTTGTTTTTTTTATTATTTTTATTTATCTCTCTCACCTTATCGTGTGAGATAAGGGTTTATTATGTTATATCATCAGGGTAATGATCCATCAACCCGCTAGTTCTTTTTATGAGGCACAAACGGGAGAATTTATCCTGGAAGCGGAAGAACTACTGAAACTGCGCGAAACTATCACAAGGGTTTATGTACAAAGAACAGGTAAACCTTTATGGCTTGTATCCGAAGACATGGAAAGGGATGTTTTTATGTCAGCAGCAGAAGCCCAAGCCCACGGAATTGTTGATCTCGTAGCGGTTGAATAAAAAATTAGCAGCAAGGATTCCTCGAAAATAAACAATTTGAGATTCCATTTTTTCTTCTTAATTTTATCTTCTTATCTTAATCTTCTTACCAGATTTAATAGAATAGTTAGAATATTTCTATTAATTAATCTATCTATTTATTAATATAATAGAAGTACATCGGGTTAGGATTGATCTAAACCGGTTCATTATGTATACGATGTATACGACTCACCATGCCAACTATGAAACAACTTATTAGAAACACAAGACAGCCAATCCGAAATGTCACGAAATCCCCCGCTCTTCGGGGATGCCCTCAGCGCCGAGGAACGTGTACTAGGGTGTATGTGCGACTCGTTCATATCATAGACTAAGACAAAAGAAAGGAAGAAGGAAACAAATTTTTGCAGTATCGATGATCGGTTAAGATAGTGTGAATGGAGTTCTTCCATTCACACTATCTTAACTTAAAAAAAAATCTATTATAAAATCTATTATATTAATAATATATATATTTCTATTGTGTATTAAATTTATGGTTTCGATTGGTGCAAACCCAATCACCTCAATTTGCAATTTAAGATGAGAAAGACTTCCCCATTGGTAGCAAATGGTTATCCATTAAGTGGGGAAAATCCTATTTCAATTAAAAGAAAAATTTTGCCCTTAATTTTACAAGAACGGACTAAGAGGGTCAGCTACCCAGCAAATCTTCATACTTAAATACCGTTACTGTATAGCCAGATTTCGTTGTGAAAGACCTATTACTAGATATTTCATGGGTAGAGCCAAAGAGTGTGAACTGTACAAGTTAACAATAACATTGATTAAATGAAGGAAGGGGCTCCGGTGTATAGAGAGGACCTCGCCGTTTAAAAAGTAATCATAGAAACGATGGAACCCGCCATTTTTTTATCTATTTCTATTTAATTTACTATGTTTTTTGATACCTAGTATCAATACAATTTCTTATTTCGAGGTTAAATGCTTAGAAAAAAAATAAAAAAATCGTGGTTGGGAAGGTTATAGTAGCAAAAGCCATTGGAATTTATATTTTATACATTGGAAGAATCCATTTTTGTTATTAATAGACTACGAAGGGGAAAAGAATAACTGAAAGAAAAAATTCAAATAGTTATTCACCAAAGTCTCATTTATTCAATGACCAGAATTAAACGAGGATATATAGCTCGGAAACGAAGGACAAAAATTCGTTTATTTACATCAAGCTTTCGCGGGGCTCATTCAAGACTTACTCGAACTATTACTCAACAGAAAATAAAAGCTTTGGTTTCGGCTCATCGGGATAGAGATAGGAAAAAAAGGGATTTTCGTGGTTTGTGGATCAGTCGAATAAATGGAGTAATTGGCGAGAATAAAAAAATATACTATATTTATAGCAATTTAATGCATAATCTGTACAAGAGGCAATTGCTTCTTAATCGTAAAATAGTTGCACAAATAGCTATATTAAAAGGGAATTGTCTTTTTATGATTGCCAACGAGATCATAAAAACCAAAATTCCCCGGAGCCTAAACTCCGGGAAGGTAGTAGAATAGAGATTTGTATGATAAAATAGAATTAATATGATAGATAAAGTCATCAAAATGAACAACCACGCTCAATAAAAAAAGATTTATCCTTCTTCACCTATTCTCTTTTTTCTTACAACACAACAACCAAAATTTGATTGTCGTAGTTTTCGAACAAAACATCAATCCACATTTGATTGGAGTTTCGATTCAAATTAGAATTCAATTGAAGAGTAACTCTATTTTTTTTTTGTTTTAAGAACAGTAGTAGTAGTTCTAGCAGTCGACTCGCTTTTTTCAAATTGTTTTTCATTATTAAGAAAAGGTAACGAAGATAAAATACGAGCTTGTTTTATAGCAATCGTAATTAATCGTTGTTGTTTTAAGGTCAATCTATTCACACGTCTAGATAATATTTTTCCCTGTTCACTAATAAATCGACTAATTAAACTCATGTTTTTATAATCAATTCGATCCCCCGATTGGATCGGGGGCAAACGCCTACGAAAAGATCGCTTGGATTTAAGAAAGAGTCGCTTAGATTTATCCATGGTTTGTTTATTCCTATCCCGAAAATCACATTTCTTAAAAAAAGGATTTGTTTTATTTCTTATTCTTACTTTCTTATATATATAGATTTAATATATGTTGTTATATAATGAAATATATGTTATATAATGTTATATGTATATAATTTCTTTTATATAATATATATGAAAAATAGATCATTTTTCATGTTCCTTGGAAGACTAAGACACAAGCGATCAATTTTCTCTATTTCTTTATCTCTGCGTGAATCATATGTTTGCAACAACAGGGACAGAATTTTCTCAATTCCAATCGACTAGGCGTATTGTGTCGATTTTTTTGAGTAATATATCTGGAAATACCCGTTGATTCTTTATTAACATTCTTTTTATCACAACCGGTACATTCCAAAATAACATTTATTCGGATATCTTTACCCTTGGCCATGAACCTCCTTTGGGTTTTTGATTCACTTAACTCTTCTATTTTCGGATTAGAAGCGAAGAAGAAAGGAAAAAAAAAAGTAGAAGTTGATAATTCGAAATCAAATTATGAAAGATTTCGTTCCAATTAATTTTATAATTAATTTAATATAGTACAGTAATAATTAAGTAATACAAAGATTTCGAACTATATTTCGAATCGAAGCGCAGTACAGTATTTCAGTTTTCATTTAAGTATCTTGTATGATATTGTTGTCCCCGCCTTAGCATTCTATTTCCATTTCCATTTCTGGTCTCACTCTATTATTAATAGAATTATTAATAGAAATGGAATTGAATTCAAAATTCAATTCCATTCAAGCCTGGGCCAGATTCCGAGTTTCACTGAAGCCGAATCCACCTTTATTCTTTCTCTTTTCTAACTTATTTATTCTAATTCTCAAACTAAAAAAATAAAAAAGAAATAAAAAAAGAGGAGATTAATCACAGATATTTGATTGGATCTCTAATCTTCTTCACCCCTTACCGTGCCAATAACTAGAACCGTGCCAATAACTAGAATGAAAAAAAGGGGAATATCAATGCGTCCGGGAATAAACGATTGATCTCTATCAAGAGACCCGCTAAAGCCCCAAACCATAGAGTACTTACCACTGGTGCCACGGAAAGATATGTTTTTAGATCTCGCATTTTAAATCCTCCTTCTTTTTATTCTTTATTGTAATTTGTAATATATAATTACATATAGGAATATGATCAGATCGTTATTTAGTTAATAACCACTTGTATTTGTCGGCAGAAGTCCTAATTCAAATTGAAATGTACAACGATTCATTAGATATTTTTTTTTAACTAAAAAAAGAGGTCTATTTCTGCCCGAGCGTTCCCTAAAAATCATTTTACTTAGGGGAATTTCCTATTTTTTTATCTCATAACATAATAAGTCTTTTATTATTACATAATAAGTCTTTTATTATTATAATTTTTCTTATTATAAGAAAATTCTTATTCTTAATTCTATTACTATTATTATATATTACTATTATTATATAGAATATATAAATAGTAATTATAGAATTATATATATAGATATAATTCTATATCTATAATAGAATATTTTTTTTTTATAGATTCTTTTTTTTTATTTAATTCTATTTTTTATTTAATTATATTAATTAATATTATTCTATATATATATTTATTATTATTAATAGAATATATTATTCTATATTATTAATATAATAATAGTAAATTATATTCTATTATTATATTATGATATTATATTAATATCAAAAATATTTTGAATTATTCTATTTTTTCTATTTTTATTTTAAATATTCTTATTTTATTAATTAAAATAGAATATTCTTATTTTATTTTTCTTAGCTATAGAATATTTTGATTTTTCATATTCTATTCTATATTATTTCATATTCTATTCTATATTATAGGATATGAAACTAAAAAGAAAGATAAAAATGGCAGGATAATTGATATATATATATCAACGGAGAAAAAAATGTGGAAAACAAGACAAAGATTCTTTACAATGACACTGGAAACCAATGGAAAGGGATGTAGCGCAGCTTGGTAGCGCGTTTGTTTTGGGTACAAAATGTCACGGGTTCAAATCCTGTCATCCCTATCCCTAACTATTACTTATCGTATCAGCAGTAACAAGGGATCAATTGAGACCGATTCAAATTGGACATACATACTCAATATCAATATATATCAATATATTGATATAGTATATGCATGCAAGATGTATTGG